GACCATTCAACAATGTTAAATTTCACAATGGGATAAAAAAAAATCCTATAATTCCAATTAATAATAATAATTCGTTAGGCCCTTTAGGAATAGCCCTTCAAGTTGCAAATTTTTATTCACTTTACCGTTTAATAACTCATAATCAGATCGCAATAATTAAAAATTTGCAACTTGACAAATTAAAAGAAATTTTTCAAGTAATTAAATATTATTTAATGGACGAAAATGAGAAAATTTTTAAACCTGATCTAGACAGTAATATCGTTTTGAATCCATTCCATTTGAATTGGTATTTTCTCCATCATTATTATTGTGAAAAAACGTTTACAATAATTAGTCTTGGACAATTTATTTGTGAAAATATATGTATAGCTCAAATGAAAAATGGACCACATCTAAAACTAAAATCGGGTCAAGTTCTAACTGTTCAAATGGATTCTGTAATAATAAGATCGGCTAACCCATATTTGGCGACTCCTGGAGCAACCATTCATGGCCATTATGGAGAAATCCTTTATCAAGGAGATATTTTAGTTACATTCATATATGAAAAATCGAGATCCGGTGATATAACACAAGGTCTTCCAAAAGTGGAACAGATATTAGAAATACGTTCGGTTGATTCAATATCGATGAATCTCGAAAAAAGAATTGATGCTTGGAACGAGTGTATAACAAGAATTCTCGGCATTCCTTGGGGATTCTTGATTGGTGCTGAGCTAACTATAGCGCAAAGTCGTATTTCTTTGGTTAATAAAATCCAAAAGGTTTATCGATCCCAGGGAGTACACATCCATAATAGACATATCGAAATTATTGTGCGTCAAATAACATCCAAAGTCTTGGTTTCAGAAGATGGAATGTCTAATGTATTTTTACCTGGCGAACTAATTGGATTATTGCGAGCAGAACGAACGGGGCGTGCCTTGGAAGAAGCAATTTGTTACCGAGCTTTATTATTGGGAATAACAAAAACATCTCTGAATACTCAAAGTTTCATATCCGAAGCGAGTTTTCAAGAAACTGCTAGAGTTTTAGCAAAAGCCGCCCTTCGGGGTCGTATTGATTGGTTGAAAGGTCTTAAAGAGAATGTTGTTTTAGGGGGAATGATACCCGTTGGTACCGGATTCAAAAGAATAATCCACCGTTTACGGTCAAGGCAACATAACAAGATTACCTTGGAAAAAAAAAAATTATTCGAAGTAGAAATTCGAAATCTTTTGTTCCATCACAGAAAATTATTTGATTTTTTTCATTTCAAAGAATTTATGTGATATATTAGAAATATAGGATTTAATGCTTCCTAAAAGTGCATTCAATTCATCCCTTTAAATGCAGTGATTTGGTAATAAAGTATAATAAATAATAAATAGAAAAAAATGACTGACCTGATTCTATATTAATGGCCAATCGTCTATAAAAGAGAAGGTTCCATCGGAACAATTTTTTTTTTTGATAAAAAAAAGTGTGGGGATAAATGACAAAAAGATATTGGAACATAACTTTTGAAGAGATGATGGAAGCTGGAGTTCATTTTGGCCATGATACTAGGAAATGGAATCCTCTAATGGCACCTTTTATATCGGGAAAACGTAAAGGTATTTATATTACAAATCTTACTCTAACTGCTCGCTTTTTATCAGAAGCTTGTGATTTGGTTTTTGATGCAGCAAGCAGAGGAAAACAATTCTTAATTGTTGGTACAAAAAAAAAAGCAGCCGATTCAGTAAGACGGGCTGCAATAAGAGCTCGATGTCATTATGTTAATAAAAAATGGCTCGGAGGTATGTTAACGAATTGGTATACTACAGAAACGAGACTTCGTAAGTTCAGGGACTTGAGAACGGAGCAAAAGACAGGGAAACTGAACTCTCTTCCAAAAAGAGATGCCGCTATGTTGAAGAGACAATTATCTCATTTGGAAACATATCTGGGCGGCATAAAATATATGACGGGGTTACCCGATATTGTAATAATCGTTGATCAGCAAGAAGAATATAAGGCTCTTCGAGAATGTATCACTTTGGGAATTCCAACGATTTGTTTAATCGATACAAATTGTGACCCAGATCTAGCAGATATTTCGATTCCAGCTAATGATGATGCTATAGCTTCAATCCGGTTAATTCTTAACAAATTAGTTTTTGCAATTTGTGAGGGTCGTTCTAGCTATATACGAAATTTTTGATTAATAATAAGATAAATCAATTTTTAGATTTGGTTGGGCGGTCATAGATTTATGGAATCGGTTATTATAGCATTACAAAATTGTGCAAAAAGAAATATTTTGTGATTCGTAGGTATTCAAAATAGAAAATGAAATGAAAGTAAAATAAGGAAATGGTTGAATCAAAATAATTCCCTTTCAAGTTATATTTTTTTTTTTTATTTTAGAGGACAGGGCAATATGAATGTTCTATTATGTTACATCAACACATTAAACAGATTCTATGATATATCTGCTGTGGAAGTAGGTCAACATTTCTATTGGCAAATAGGGGATTTTCAAGTGCATGCTCAAGTACTTATTACCTCTTGGGTTGTAATTGCTATCTTATTAATTTCAACCATTCTAGTTGTTAGAAATCCACAAACTATTCCAACGTCCGGTCAGAATTTCTTTGAATATGTCCTTGAATTCATTCGAGACGTGAGCAAAACTCAGATTGGAGAAGAATATGGTCCGTGGGTTCCATTTATTGGAACGCTGTTTCTATTTATTTTTGTTTCGAATTGGTCAGGGGCTCTTTTGCCTTGGAAAATTATAAAGTTACCTCATGGAGAGTTAGCTGCACCCACAAATGATATAAATACTACTGTTGCATTAGCTTTACTTACGTCAGTAGCCTATTTCTATGCGGGTATTTCAAAAAAAGGATTGGCTTATTTTGGTAAATACATACAACCAACTCCAATCCTTTTACCGATTAACATCTTAGAAGATTTCACAAAACCCTTATCGCTTAGTTTTCGACTTTTCGGAAATATATTAGCTGATGAATTAGTAGTTGTTGTTCTTGTTTCGTTAGTACCTTTAGTAGTTCCTATACCTGTTATGTTTCTGGGATTATTTACAAGCGGTATTCAAGCTCTTATTTTTGCTACCTTAGCTGCCGCTTATATAGGTGAATCCATGGAGGGGCATCATTGACTAGTTATCAAAATAGTCTTTTTTTTAGTTTAGCTTGCAACAAAGTATGTGTGGCTCACGATAATCTAATTAAGAAACATAAATAAAAAAAAAAAAATAGGAAAAAGATCTTTTATATAGATCTCTTTCCTATTTTTTCGAAAAATAGTCTTTGTTTGACCAATTTGTATTTTACTCCAATGAATATTCTTTTTTTATTATTTTGTTCATTCAATTAGAACTATAAACATATTCCATTTTTTGAATAGTATATTATATTTAATAGTATATTTAATAGTATATTATATTTAATAGTATAGTAATTGATATTCTTATCTCTCAAATTTATTAGTATAGTAATATTAATTACTATTAGAAATTAGAAATATTAGATTGGGAACTATAATGTAGGATGATATCTACGTTTACGACATGTGATTAAAAAAAAAAAGATGTTATATCGAACTACAAAATATTTCCGTTTCATTCATTCACATTCAATGATTGACCAAAAGAGTATATTCGATTTTCCTAAATAAAAATATATAAAAATAAAAATATATAAAATCATATTTAGATCACTTAAATTCGAATATTTCCATGTAATAATTTGGTCTAACGAATGGATTTAGATTAATTCTATCCATATGGGATAATAATGAATAAAAGAAAGGCCAAAAAATAGAGATTAAAAAAAGGGATAGGGTGAGGGGGTCGAACTAGGTGTATATATAATCGTTATAAGACAACTCTTTATTTTTTAGGGGTTTCCAATAATGATTCTCGAATCCGATTGAATCTAAGATATAACTAATTGGTTTACGGTATCGAACAAACACATGTATATGTCATAGTAGATATTCATTAGTTATAGATGACTATCTATCTAAATTTGTCCTGCTACTACTCTAAATTTAGGTGGGGATTCAAAAAAAGAGCCCTTCCATTCCATCTCTTGTAATTGTGAATTGAATATTCAATGACTAAAAAAAATGAAATCAAGAAAGAACGAAGAATTAAAAGAATGGTTCAAAATTTAAGATAAGAACAAAAATTGTATGTATTTACAAAAAACTACATGGGTAGAAACGAAAATAAAAAATGAATATCGCGAAGTTATTTGGATAATTTAATCAAAATTATTCATGAATTACACTTCGACTAGATAAAGATAAATGAAGAATGAAATAATTAAGTCATAATTTCTTGGTTGATTATATTATTAACTATTTCTTTATTTTATTTTGAATAGGAGAAACTTATCATGAATCCACTGATTTCTGCTGCTTCTGTTATCGCTGCTGGGTTGGCCGTCGGGCTTGCTTCTATTGGACCTGGAATTGGTCAAGGCACAGCTGCAGGGCAAGCTGTAGAAGGGATTGCGCGACAACCGGAAGCAGAGGACAAAATACGGGGTACTTTATTACTTAGTCTGGCTTTTATGGAAGCTTTAACTATTTATGGGCTGGTTGTAGCATTAGCGCTTTTATTTGCCAATCCTTTTGTTTAATCTTTTCAAAAAATAGAAAAATAAATATTGTTTTTTCCGTGGACTTTTCTTGCTGCTCTTGCTTTTTTTTTTTTATTCCGATTTCACTCCTACAATTTATTCGTCATTCGGATTAACATAGTGATTCGCCTTCTTCCGTCCCTTAGTCCAACGAGCCACCCCTTATTTAAATTTAATTTAGAAAGTGTTGTAGATATTTTGCAATTGACATAAGAACTAGTATCTACTTCTAAAAAGTATCATTCTTATGGGGAATCTTTCAATTGACTAACCAATTCAAAATATAGAATAGATTTATTAATAAATCTATTCTATATTCTCTACTATTCTATATTCTCTACTATTCTATATTCTCTAATA